ATTCTCGATTTCCTATTTTATATTTTTGCTGAATTTACTAGAAAATTAAATAGAAGTAATTAAAAATCATCAGGTTAGGATCGATCTAAACCAGCCCATTATTTATATGATATGATTCAACATGCCAACTATTAAACAACTTATTAGAAATACAAGACAGCCAATCAGAAATGTCACAAAATCCCCCGCGCTTCGGGGATGCCCTCAGCGTCGAGGAACATGTACTAGGGTGTATGTGCGACTCGTTCAGATCATGAGCTGGGATAAAAGAAAGAAAACCTTTTCTAGTATCAATGATCAGTACCGGGGAATAGGATAGAATAGAAAAAGAAGTCCGTTCAATTCAGTATAAAAAAAAATCTATCCATTCTATTGTGTATGAAATTTATGGTTTCCATTGGTGCAAATCCAATCACCTCAATTTAAGATAAGAAGCAATTCTCCATTGGTAGCAAATGGTTATCCATTAAGCGGAGAAAATCCTACTTAAAAATAAAAACATAAAACTTAGGCCCCTCTTGCAAGAACGGACTAACAGGGTTAGCTACCCAGCCAACTTTCATAATTAAATACCGTTACTGTGTAAGTAGATCTAATCGTGAAAGACCTATTACTAGATAATTCATGGGTAGAGCCAAAGAATGTGAACTATACAAGTTACCAATAACATTGATTAAATGAAGTAAAGGCTCCGGTGTATAGAGAAAACCTCACCGTTTAAGAAGTAACCATATAAACGAAGGAAGCCACTATTTCTTTATCCATTTATATTTTTTATTTATTATATTTTGATACCTAGTAAAATGAAATTTCTTATTTCGAAGTGAAATGTCTAGAAAAAATAAAAATAGCGGTCGGGAAGGTTATAGTAGCCAAAGTCATTGGAATTTTTAGTTTATACATTGGAAAAAAGCTTTGTTATTAATAGACTAGGAAAGGTAAAAAGAATAACTGAAAGAAAGGAAATCTATTAGTTATTCGTCAAAGTTTCATTTATTCAATGACCAGAATTAGACGGGGAAATATAGCTCGGAGACGTAGAACAAAAATTCGTTTATTTGCATCAAGCTTTCGAGGGGCTCATTCAAGACTTACTCGAACAATTACTCAACAGAAAATAAGAGCTTTGGTTTCGTCGCATCGGGATAGGGATAAGCAAAAGATAAATTTTCGCCGTTTGTGGATCACTCGAATAAACGCAGTAATTCGTGAAATCGGGGTATCCTATAGTTATAGTAGATTAATACACGACCTATATAAGAAACAGGTGCTTCTTAATCGTAAAATACTTGCACAAATAGCTATATCAAATAAAAATTGTCTTTATATGATTTCCAATGAGATCATAAAAGAAGTACATTGGAAAGAATCCACCGGAATAATTTAAACGGAGTTCCCCGGAGAATGAACTCCGGGAAGGTAAAGTCAAAATAAATATGATAAAAAAATAGTAAAACTGAATGAACACACTCAAAAAAATCTTTATTCTTGCCCGATTCTTTTTTTTTTCTTACGACACGATAATTAAATCCATATTTTTCGAACAAAACATCAATCTGCGTTTGAGTTAAGATTTTACTTTTTTTTAGTCAAGTGAAGAAAGAGTAAGCCTATTTATTTCTGGCTCGAAGACCCGCAATTCTGGTGGTCGACTCGGTTCTTTCAAACTGTTTCTCATTATTAAGAAAAGGTAACAAAGATAAAATACGAGCTTGTTTTATAGCAATAGTAATTAATCGTTGTTGTTTCAAGGTCAATCTATTCACCCGTCTAGATAATATTTTTCCTTGTTCGCTAATAAATCGACTAATTAAACTCATGTTTCTATAATCAATTCGATCCCCCGATTGAATCGGGGGCAAACGCCTACGAAAAGATCGCTTGGATTTAAGAAAAGGCCGCTTGGATTTATCCATGGTTTGTTTAGTTTATTCCTTATCCCGAAAATCCTATTTCGGTCGGATCTAAAATGAATTAGAATAAATAGGATTTGGTTTGTTTATATTTAATTATGTTATATATAGAATATTTAACTATGTTCTATATAGAAATGTCATTTTTACCCTTCCTTGGAAGGGTTACATACAAGTGCTCGATTCGATCTATTTCTTTATCTCCCCATGAATCATATGTTTGTAACAAAATGGACAGAATTTTCTCAATTCCAATCGATTAGGCGTGTTGTGACGATTCTTTTCAGTAATATATCTGGAAATACCCGTTGATACCTTATTAACACCATTTCGAACACAACCGGTACATTCCAAAATAACCGTTATTCGGACATCTTTTCCCTTGGCCATGAACCCCCTTTGGATTTTTGATTTACTCAACTCTTCTATTTTCGATCCGAAACGAAGAAGAAGGAAGGAAGGATAAATAGAAATTATTAACTTGAAATCCAATTATGAAAACTTTCGCTGCAATCAATATACTAAAAAAATTTCTAAACTTTATTTCAAATTCAAATCACAGTATTTCATTTACATTTAAGTACCTT